GCTTTTAAAGGAAAAAAGCCTTCCACTGGCCTTAGGAGCCGGCATCTCTTGGTGCAAATCCAAGTAAAAGCTAGGCCCTGGTAGCTTAATCTAAAGCACCGGTCTTGTAAGCCGGAGACTGCAGCCTGAATTCCTGCTCAGGGCAAAAGGATTTTAACCTTTACTACCGACCCCCAAAGCCGGTATTCTACTTAAATTATGCCCTGCACTCTTATAGCTTAACCTAAAGTATAGCGCTGAAAACGCTAAGATGAACCCTAAAAAGTTCTAAGGGTACAAAGGTTTGGTCCTAGCCTTACTATCAACTGTTTCTCAACTTACACATGCAAGTCTCAGCACACCCGTGAGAACGCCCTTTTACCCTTAACCAGGTCAAGGAGCCGGCATCAGGCACAACCATTTGCCCATAACGCCTAGTCTTACCACGCCCCCAAGGGTCATCAGCAGTGATAAATCTTGTGCATAAGCGTCAGCTTGACCCAGTTAGAGAAAAGAGGGCCGGCTAACCCGGTGCCAGCCGCCGCGGCTACACCGTGGGGCTCAAGTTGATATTCTTCGGCGTTAAGCGTGATTAAAGTCTCTCCAAATTAGAGTCAAATTAACACTTAGTAGTTATAAGCTTGCTGTTAAGAAGAACATAAACGAAAGTTACTCTAATTACTAAACTTGAATACACGACAGCTGGGAGACAAACTGGGATTAGATACCCCACTATGCCCAGCCGTAAACAATTAACTTACACCAAAAAGCGCCAGGGAACTACAAGCAACGCTTAAAACCCAAAGGATTTGACGGTGTCCCACCCACCTAGAGGAGCCTGTTCTATAATCGATACCCCCCGCTTTACCTGACCATCCCTTGCCTATCAGTCTGTATACCTCCGTCGAAAGCTTACCATGTGAACGTCTTCAGTAAGCTTAATGATCACCATCAACACGTCAGGTCAAGGTGCAGCTCACGGAATGGAGAGAAATGGGCTACAATTTCTAATCTAGAACAAACGAAAGGCTACGTGAAACCCTAGCTCCGAAGGCGGATTTAGTAGTAAAAAGAAACTAGAGTGTTCTTTTTAACCCGGCTCTGGGACGCGTACACACCGCCCGTCACCCTCTTCGATAGTATTCTACCTGTTCATAACTCCCCTTTCACGCCATAGAAGAGGCAAGTCGTAACATGGTAAGTGTACTGGAAAGTGCACTTGGTCTATAACAAAATGTAGCTTAACGTAAAGCCCCCCGCTTACACCGAGGAAATATCTGTTAAACCCAGATCATTTTGAGCCTGACATCTAGCCCACACCATTCGCATGACTACCTCTCCTTTCCACCTCTAAACAAAACATTTTCCCACTTTAGTACAGGCGATCGAAAAATTTATAGGCGCTTCAGATTAAGTACCGCAAGGGAATGATGAAATAAAAATGAAATAAATTTAAAGCCTTAAATAGCAGAGACTACCACTCGTACCTTTTGCATCATGGTCTAGCTAGTCTAACCAAGCAAAGTGAAAATTTTAGTTTGACCTCCCGAAACTAAGTGAGCTACTTCAAAACAGCCCCAAGGGGCCAACCCGTCTCTGTTGCAAAAGAGTGGGAAGATTTTTAAGTAGAGGTGACAAGCCTACCGAACTTAGAGATAGCTGGTTGTTCAGGAAAAGAGTCCAAGCTCTACCTTAAGTTTCTCTATTAATCTAAACAAACCCCTAAACTTAAGAGCTATTCAAGTAAGGCACAGCTTACTTGAAACAGGATACAACCTCCACTATTGGGTAAACAAGAACAAATCAAACAAAGTGGGCCTAAGAGCAGCCATCTTACAAAAAGCGTTAAAGCTTAACTTCCTATCTACCCATAATTCCAATGATTCTTATCAACCCCTTACTATTACTGAACTATTTTATAACCATATAAAATCTACTATGCTAGAACTAGTAACATGAAACTACCTTTCTCCTAAATGCAAGCTTAAACCACAACGGACAATCCACTGGTATTTAACGTGACTGTTTATATTATAGCAACATACAGCCAGAAAACCCTATAACCACTGACGTTAACCTCACACTAGAGCATTACAGGAAAGATTAAAAGAAAGAGAAGGAACTCGGCAAACCTCAGCCCCGCCTGTTTACCAAAAACATCGCCTCTTGCCTAACATAAGAGGTCCAGCCTGCCCAGTGACATAGTTCAACGGCCGCGGTACCCTAACCGTGCGAAGGTAGCATAATCACTTGTTCCCTAAATAGGGACTAGTATCAACGGCATCACGAGGGCTAAACTGTCTCCTCTCTCTAATCAGTGAAACTGATCTCCCCGTGAAGAAGCGGGGATTAAGATATAAGACGAGAAGACCCCATGGAGCTTTAAACTCAGTATACACCTCTACTAACCCACACCAACTAACCCTAAAAGCCTGTATACTAGTTTTAGGTTGGGGGGACCGCGGAGTACAAATTAACCTCCACGACAAACGGGCTAACGCCCTTATCCATGAGACACAGCTCTAAGAATCAACAATCTGATGTTTTATGACCCGATAAGTCGATCAGCGAACCAAGTTACCCTGGGGATAACAGCGCAATCTACTTTAAGAGCCCCTATCGACAAGTAGGTTTACGACCTCGATGTTGGATCAGGGTATCCTAGTGGTGCAGCCGCTACTATTGGTTCGTTTGTTCAACGATTAAAACCCTACGTGATCTGAGTTCAGACCGGAGCAATCCAGGTCGGTTTCTATCTATAAAGTGCTTCCCCTAGTACGAAAGGACCGGGACAACATGGCCAATGTATAAACAAGCCATATTTCTTCACTAATGAGACCATCTAAATTAGCTAGAACCTCCTACTCTTCCCCAGAACAGGGCAGTTAGTGTGGCAGAGCCAGGCTATGCAAAAGACCTAAACCCTTTGAACTGGGGTTCAAATCCCCCCACTAACTTATGCAACTCCTCCTATTTCACCTTCTACCACTTCTTTACATCGCCCCAATCCTTATTGCAGTAGCATTCTTAACCTTAATTGAACGAAAAATCCTTGGCTATATGCAACACCGCAAAGGCCCCAACATTGTAGGACCCTTCGGTCTTCTTCAGCCAGTAGCTGACGGAGTAAAATTATTTATTAAAGAACCCATCCGCCCGGCACCATCTTCCCAAATTTTATTTATCTTAGCCCCAACTCTAGCCCTTACTTTTGCCATAATCATATGAACCCCCCTCCCCCTCCCTACCCCATACTCCAACTTAAACCTAAGCATTCTATTTATCTTAGCCGTTTCAAGCCTGACCGTATATACAATTTTAGGCTCGGGCTGAGCCTCTAATTCTAAGTATGCCCTTATTGGAGCCCTACGAGCCGTTGCTCAAACAATCTCATACGAAGTAACCCTAGCCCTAATCATTCTATGCACTATTTTTATAGCTGGAGGATTCAACCTATCAACCTTCAGCCTCTCACAACAACACATATGATTTATCGTCCCCTTCTGACCCCTAGCCTTTATATGGTTTGTATCAACATTAGCAGAGACCAACCGAGCCCCATTCGATCTTACTGAAGGCGAGTCAGAACTAGTTTCTGGCTTTAACGTTGAATACGCAGGTGGACCATTTGCCTTATTCTTCCTAGCGGAATATGCCAACATCCTGATAATAAATACCCTTACAACTATCATTTTTCTAGGCTCTCTCCTAACTTCATTACCATTCTCCACAGTTCTGATTATTACTAAAGCCTCAGTCTTCTCTCTCTTTTTCCTATGAGTTCGAGCCTCATACCCACGATTCCGCTACGACCAACTTATGCACCTTGTATGAAAAAATTTTCTCCCTCTAACACTCGCCCTGATTATTTTTCACATCTCCATGCCCATCTCCCTTCTCTTCACTCCCCCCTTACCTTGGAAGTGTGCCTGAAAGCTAAGGTCCTCCTTGATAGGGAGGCTCATAGGGGTTCAAACCCCCTCGCTTCCTTTAAAGAAGTAGGAATTGAACCTACACCTAAGAGATCAAAACCCTTTGTACTTCCTTTATACTAATCTTTAGTAAAGTAAGCTAAGTAAGCTTTTGGGCCCATACCCCAACAATGTTGGTTAAAATCCTTCCTCTACTAATTAACCCCATTGCCTTAACCATCTTTCTTCTCAGTCTCGCCCTTGGAACTACTATTACTCTTTCAAGCTACCACTGACTCCTTGCCTGAGTCGGTCTAGAAATTAATACACTAGCCATTATCCCACTAATAACAAAAACTCCACACCCACGAGCCATTGAAGCCGCTACAAAGTATTTTCTTACTCAAGCCGCAGCCTCCGCCCTACTCTTATTTTCAAGCCTTATTAATGCATGATATACCGGAGAATGGGCTATCAACTCTCTCATCGAATTACCCATAAATGCCCTCTCCATTGCCCTAATAATGAAACTCGGACTAGCACCTCTACACTTCTGAATGCCAGAGGTCCTCCAAGGCATCCCACTCTCTACAGGCCTCATCCTATCCACCTGACAAAAAATTGCTCCCATGGTCCTTCTTCTCCAAATATCTCATCTTATTAACCTAAACCTAACAATTATTCTAGGCTTGACCTCAATCCTTATTGGAGGTTGAGGCGGAATTGGTCAAACTCAATTACGAAAGATTATAGCCTTTTCTTCAATCGGCCATCTTGGATGAATAATTATTATCCTGAAATTTGACCCACAGCTTACACTATTTAATTTCCTTCTTTATATTATTATGACAGCCGCTATATTTCTCTCCCTAATCTTTATTTCCGCCACAAAAATATCAGACATCTCCTCTTCATGACCTAAAACCCCGGCCTTAACAACTATAACGATACTGATCTTACTTTCACTTGCAGGTCTCCCCCCATTAACAGGTTTTACCCCTAAACTTATCATTACCCTTGAACTAGTAAAACAAAACGCCACCCTACTCGCCTCAACGATCATATTAGCCTCCCTCCTCGCCCTTTTCTTCTATCTACGACTTACGTATATTATAGCCCTAACTTTGCCTCCTAATTCCTCTAGTTCTCCCCTCACCTGACGAATCACCCCCAAATCATACTCCATAATCACCTTCATAAACACCCTTGCCCTGATTCTCCTCCCCCTCACTCCCACCCTCCTCATCATTTAGAAACTTAGGCTAGTACAGACCAAAGACCTTCAAAGCCTTAAGCGAAGGTTAAACTCCTTCAGTTTCTGTAGGGCTTGCAGGATATTAACCTACATCTCCTGAATGCAACTCAGACCCTTTAATTAAGGTAAAGCCCTCTAGAATGACGGGCCTCGATCCCGTAATATTTTAGTTAACAGCTAAATACTCTATCCAGCGAGCTTCACTCTACTTCTCCCGCTTGCTAAAACGGGAGAAGCCCCGGCAGGTATTATCCTGCATTTTAAGGTTTGCAACCTCACGTGTTACACCCCAGGGCCTGATAAAGAGAGGGCTTTAACCTCTGTCTTCGGGGCTACAACCCGCCGCCTGCTCGGCCACTTTACCTGTGATATTCACCCGCTGATTCTTCTCCACCAACCACAAGGACATTGGAACCCTTTACCTAATCTTTGGTGCCTGGGCAGGGATAATCGGAACAGCCTTAAGCCTGCTCATCCGAGCAGAGCTAAGCCAACCCGGGACCCTTCTCGGCGATGACCAAATTTATAATGTAATTGTAACGGCCCACGCGTTCGTAATAATTTTCTTCATGGTTATGCCTATTCTAATTGGGGGCTTTGGCAACTGACTTGTCCCACTAATAATTGGAGCCCCCGATATAGCCTTTCCTCGAATGAACAACATAAGCTTCTGATTATTACCCCCATCCTTCTTCCTCCTCCTAGCATCCTCTACGGTTGAAGCTGGAGCTGGCACAGGCTGAACTGTCTACCCTCCCTTGGCAGGAAATTTAGCCCATGCAGGACCATCAGTGGACCTAGCTATTTTTTCCCTACACCTTGCAGGAGTTTCCTCAATCCTTGGAGCCATTAACTTTATCACCACTATCCTCAACATAAAACCTTCATCCGTCACACAATACCAAACACCCTTATTTGTTTGATCTGTTTTAATTACTGCCGTTCTTCTACTTCTCTCCCTCCCAGTCCTAGCAGCCGGGATCACCATGCTCCTTACTGATCGAAATCTGAACACCTCATTTTTTGACCCCGCAGGAGGAGGAGACCCAGTCCTCTATCAACACCTATTCTGATTCTTCGGACACCCCGAAGTCTACATTCTTATTCTCCCTGGCTTCGGAATTATCTCCCATGTAGTCGCCTACTATTCTAACAAAAAAGAGCCATTTGGGTATATGGGCATAGTATGAGCCATACTCTCTATCGGACTCCTGGGCTTCATTGTATGGGCTCATCACATATTCACCACAGACCTAAATGTAGACACACGAGCATACTTCACATCAGCTACAATAATTATCGCTATCCCTACAGGAGTTAAAGTCTTTAGCTGACTGGCTACAATGCATGGAGGAATTATCAAATGAGAAGCCCCAATACTGTGAGCCCTTGGCTTTATTTTCCTTTTTACAGTCGGCGGTCTCACCGGCATCATCCTAGCAAATTCATCAATTGATATTGTCCTCCATGATACCTATTATGTAGTCGCTCATTTCCACTATGTCTTGTCTATAGGAGCAGTATTCGCAATTATAGCCGGCTTTGTTCACTGATTCCCCCTATTTACAGGCTTTACCCTACACGAACTTTGGACTAAAATTCATTTTGTAGTAATATTTGTTGGGGTTAACTTAACTTTTTTCCCACAACACTTTCTTGGTCTTGCTGGAATACCTCGCCGCTATTCTGATTACCCAGACGCTTATACCCTTTGAAACACAATTTCATCTATTGGCTCTTTAATTTCCCTTGTAGCTGTAGTAATAATGATATTTATTATCTGAGAAGCTTTTGCTGCTAAACGCCTGTTTCCCGGAGCAAAATTGACCTCAACTAATATTGAATGAGTATTAGGATTCCCACCACACTACCACACATTTGAAGAATCAACTTTCTCCGTTAAACTTATGCGAGAAAGGAGGGAATTGAACCCCCGTACCCTGGTTTCAAGCCAGACACATAGCCTCTCTGTCACTTTCTTTGAGGAGTTAGTTAAATCCTAACATTACCTTGTCAAGGTAAAATTACTAGTTGAACTCTTGTACCCCTCTATGGCACACCCAACCCAACTTGGCTTCCAAGACGCAGCCTCCCCTATTATAGAAGAACTCCTTCATTTCCATGATCACGCCCTTATAGCAGTACTTTTGATCAGCATACTTGTACTATACATTATCTCTGTTTTAATAACAACTAAACTCTCTAGCACTAATACCATTGATGCCCAAGAAATTGAAATAGTTTGAACAATTATGCCCGCTATTATTCTTATTGTAATTGCTCTCCCCTCCTTACGCATTCTTTATTTGATAGATGAAGTTAGCAACCCAGACATGACTGTAAAAACAATTGGACACCAATGATACTGAAGCTACGAATACTCTGACTTTGTTGATCTAAACTTTGACTCTTACATAATTCCAACCAAAGATTTAGAACCAGGCCACTTTCGCCTGCTAGAAGTAGACAACCGCATAGTTACCCCCATTGGGACGGCTGCACGAATTCTTATTACCGCAGAAGATGTACTCCACTCCTGAGCTGTCCCCGCCCTCGGCGTAAAATCAGATGCTATCCCAGGTCGACTAAACCAAACCTCTTTCCTAATTGCCCACCCCGGAATTTACTACGGCCAATGCTCCGAAATTTGTGGAGCAAACCACAGCTTTATGCCCATTGTAATCGAAGCCTTACCTGTTAAAAACTTCCTGAACTGAGTCTCTGCTAGCCAAGACACCTCATTAAGAAGCTGTAGGTTAGCGACAGCCTTTTAAGCTGTAGGCAGGTGACTCCATCCACCCTTAATGACATGCCTCAACTTGACCCAATACCCTGACTTTTTTACCTCATCACCACATGATCTGTTATTCTCCTTCTAGCCCCAACCAAAATTTTAGGGCATATCAAAACTGATGACCCACATACTAAAGCCACAAAGACATTTCATTCATCATGATCCTGACCATGACAATAGACTTATTTAGCCAATTTGCCTCTTCAACTCTGTTAGGCACCCCATTGATTCTCCTAGCTATACTCACCCCTTGACTATTCTTCCCACTACCATCTACCCGATGAACCAATAATCGACTTTTGACTCTTTTAAACTGATTCATAATTGGATTCACAAAACAACTTCTCCTCCCCCTTAATGCCCCCGCTCACAAGTGAGCCTTCCTCCTAACTTCTATTATAGTCTTTCTGCTGAGCATAAATCTACTTGGCTTATTACCATATACATTTACACCTACAACTCAACTATCTATTAACCTTGGTCTTGCTGTACCCCTCTGACTTGCAACAGTACTTATAGGACTCCGCAACCAACTAACTCACTCCCTCGCTCATTTTCTCCCAGAAGGAACACCTTCCCCACTCATCCCAGTCCTTATTCTAATTGAAACAATCAGCCTATTTATCCGACCCCTAGCCTTAGGAGTTCGACTCACCGCCAACCTCACCGCCGGCCATCTTCTTATTCACCTGATTTCATCGGCTGTTTCTGCAACTATTTCAATATCACTCACAGTCTCTGCATTGACCTTCCTGGTTCTTACTCTCCTAATAACCCTTGAAATCGCGGTGGCCATAATTCAAGCCTACGTCTTTGTTCTACTTCTAAGTCTTTATCTCCAAGAAAATACTTATGGCCCACCAAGCACATGCTTTTCATATAGTAGATCCTAGCCCTTGACCATTAACGGGAGCCGCCGCTGCTTTTTTATTAACATCAGGCCTTGCCGCATGATTCCACTTTAACACCCTGATTATTCTAATAATAGGCCTGACCCTTACACTCTTAACTATAGTTCAATGATGACGAGATGTCGTCCGCGAAGGTACCTTTCAAGGTCATCACACCCCTCCCGTACAAAAAGGACTGCGCTATGGTATAATTTTGTTCATCACCTCCGAAGTATTCTTTTTCTTTGGCTTCTTTTGAGCATTTTATAACGCAAGCCTTGCCCCGACCCCCGAAGTAGGAGAATGCTGACCACCAATAGGAATCACCCCCTTCAATCCATTTGAAATCCCCCTACTTAATACAGCAGTTCTTCTCGCTTCTGGAGTGTCAGTAACATGAGCCCACCACAGCATCATACAAGCCGATCGAAAAGGAGCCCTTCAAGCACTTGCTATCACAGTTACTCTAGGCTTATACTTTACCCTTCTTCAAGCTATAGAATATTACGAAGCCCCTTTCACAATTGCTGATGGTATTTATGGAACAACCTTCTTTGTCGCCACCGGCTTTCATGGCCTCCATGTAATTATCGGTTCAGTATTTCTTGTGATATGCCTCCTTCGCCAATCCTTCTTTCACTTCACCTCCCAACACCACTTTGGCTTCGAAGCCGCTGCATGATACTGACACTTTGTAGACGTTGTTTGACTGTTCCTTTATGTCTCAATTTATTGATGAGGCTCATATTTTCTTAGTATAACTAGTATAAATGACTTCCAATCATTTGGTCTTGGTGAAACTCCAGGAGAAAATAATGATTATATTCTTCTCTATCGCCTCCCTTCTCTCTGTTATCCTTGCTCTAATCGGCTTCTGGCTCCCTCTAATCACCCCAGATGCAGAAAAACTATCCCCATACGAATGCGGCTTCGACCCCCTGGGATCTGCCCGACTTCCATATTCTATGCGGTTCTTCCTTGTAGCCATTTTATTCCTGCTATTTGACCTAGAGATTGCCTTACTTCTCCCTACTACTTGAGCAATGCAACTCCCTCACCCCACTTTAACAATCTTCTGAGCCTCTACCATTATTATTCTCTTAACCATTGGCCTTATTTACGAGTGACTCCAAGGGGGTCTTGAGTGAGCCGAATGGGGCGCTAGTCCAAAAAAAGACAGCTGATTTCGACTCAACTAATTATGGTTCAAATCCATAGCACCCCTATGACTCTACTTCTAATTATAATATTTGCCACTGTTCTTGCAGGCCTATCCTTCCACCGTATACACCTTCTGTCTGCTCTCTTGTGCTTAGAGGGAATAATGCTTACAATTTTTATTGGACTAAGCCTGTGACCCAATCAACTATCCTCAACCCTTCTCATAACCCCGCTGATTATACTTACTATATCGGCCTGCGAAGCAGGGTTAGGCCTATCCCTGATAATCGCCACAGCCCGCTCCCACGGTAACGATAACTTAAAAACCTTAAACCTATTACAATGCTAATAATCATTTTTGCCTGAATTTCATTATTCTTCTCTACCCTCTTGGCCCCTTCCAAGCATCTTTGATCTCTAATCACTGGACAAGGATTTTTTATTGCCTTTTTCTCAATATTTTGAATATTTCTTCAAGACTTTAACTTTTCCAACTCTTTATTTTTTATTGACAAAATCTCAGGCCCTTTGGCCATCTTAACCTGCTGACTATTTCCCCTGACAATGCTAGCGAGCCAAAGTAAAATACACCTTGAACCTACCGCCCGCCAACGGGCCTATATTGCCAATAGCATCTTCCTTCAACTCACAACTCTCCTAGCCTTCTCATCCTCAGATCTCATGTTATTTTTTATTTTTTTTGAAGCCTCCCTAGTTCCTACTATAATTATTATCACTCGGTGAGGAGCTCAAGAACGACGTCTAGAAGCTGGCACATACTTAGCATTTTATACAATACTTGGAGCAATCCCGCTAATAATCTGACTCCTTAAATTCTACTCTACACATGGATCCCTACTCCCTTCCTTAACTAATACCCTCCACATTCTCCAAGCTTCAACCAACTACCCAGGCTTATTCTGAGCAGTCTATAATGCAGCATTCCTAGTTAAACTTCCTATATACTGCCTCCACCTCTGACTTCCCAAGGCCCACGTTGAAGCGCCAATTGCCGGCTCTATGATCTTAGCCGGCACCTTACTAAAATTAGGAGGCTACGGCATCCTTCGCACATCCTCGCTCCTCCAAGAAGATACTCTAAATCAAACACTACTTATTATACTTATTGCCATTTTTGGTATTTTAGCCACTGCCCTCCTCTGCCTCCGACAAACTGACTTGAAGTCCCTCATCGCTATATCATCAGTAAGCCACATAAATCTTGTAGTCGCTGCCGCCCTAATCGCTTCTCCTTGAAGCTACTCGGGAGCTATAGCAATAATAATTGCTCATGGCCTTACCTCATCAGCTCTTTTCTGTCTTGCCAACACCCTTTATGAACGCACAAACAGCCGGACAATAGTTTTACTGCGAGGAACATTAATAATTTTCCCTCTCGCTGGGGCATGATGACTGGTAGTGATTTTATTTAATATAGCACTCCCCCCATCTATCAATTTTGCAGGAGAATTACTAATTATAGCCTCCCTCTTTAACTGATCTTCAATTGCCTTTCTTATTGTAGCCCTTAATTTAATCTTCACCACCTCCTACACCCTATACATCTTATGATCGACTCAACGTGGCCCACTTCCAGACCACATTAAAACTCTTTTTCCCCTACAAATCCGTGAACATCTCCTTTTTTTCCTGCACATCCTACCAGGCTTTCTCCTCATCCTTAAGCCAGAACTAATCTTCTGTAAGCATAGTTTAACAAAAACTCTAGGTTGTGATCCTAGAAATAAAGATTAAAACTCTTTTGTTTACCGAGCCGTCTGGCGTTATAGAACTCCTAGTTCCCTTCACCAAGGTTCAATTCCTTGGCCGCTTACACTTATAATCACTTAATAATGTTTATAAGTCATGTCTCTTCATCTCCTAGCTTTCCTCACCACCATCCTCACAATCTGAACAATTTCTCGCCCCCTAGCAAATACTCAATCTTTGTTATTTCACCTAGAAACGAAAGCCTCAGTGAAAAATGCATTCTTTATTTCCCTAATTCCTCTCTCCATCCTTGTATCCCAGGGTCAAACAAGCTCTTCATCTGACCTTAAGTGACTCGACTTAGAAGTTTATAGTTTTACAACATCTCTTCAATTGGACAAATACTCTATTGTCTTCATCCCAATTGCTCTTCTGGTTACATGAAGCATTTTAGAATTTTCCATCTGGTACATGCAAATTGACCCTAACATTAACCAATTCTTTAAATATCTCCTAATTTTCCTCCTAGCCATAATTACCCTCGTCTGCGCAGGTAATCTTTTTCTTCTCTTTATCGGCTGAGAAGGGGTAGGCATCATATCTTTCCTCTTAATTGGTTGGTACCACACCCGAAGTGACGCTGCCACAGCAGCACTGCAAGCTGTATTATACAATCGTGCAGGAGACATTGGATTCCTGCTCGCATTCTGCTGACTAATAAAAAATGCTCAATCTATCCACCTCCTTGCTATTCTTTCCATACCCCCAACTACTGTTCTTCTTGCAGGCTTTATTACTGCCGCAGCAAGTAAATCCGCTCAATTTGGCCTCCACCCTTGACTAGCCTCAGCAATAGAAGGCCCCACACCCGTCTCTGCCCTCCTACACTCAAGCACTATAGTGGTAGCCGGCATCTTTTTGCTTATCCGCATCCATCCCTTACTCTCACAAAACTCAACAGCCCTAACAATATGCCTCTGCCTTGGAGCTACCTCCACACTATACGCCGCTACCTGCGCCCTAGTCCAAAATGATATCAAAAAAATTATTGCATATTCCACTTCTAGCCAACTGGGGTTAATAATAGTCGCCATTGGACTCAATTCTCCATATCTCGCCTTCTTCCACATCTGCACTCATGCATTCTTTAAGGCTATATTGTTCTTATGCTCAGGCCTCATTATTCACTCCATCAACGATGAACAAGATATTCGAAAGATAGGTGGACTTCAATTCGCACTCCCAATAACCTCAACATGTCTGTCCATTGGATCTTTTGCTCTTATAGCTACACCTTTCCTCGCCGGCTTTTACTCAAAAGATGCCATCATTGAAGCAGCCAACACATCTCATGTTAACTCCGCAGCCCTATTGTTCACCCTTATCGCTACAGCCTTCACTGCAGTTTATAGCATACGACTTATTTACTTTGCCTCAATGTCTTCCCCTCGAACAAAATCAATTATTATGTATGATGAAAATGATCCCCATATTCTCAACTCATTAACACGCCTCGCTACTGGAAGTATCCTAGCCGGCCTACTCATCTTCTATGTTACCTTCCCAAACTACCCCATTGTCCTTACCATGCCCTCCCACATAAAACTAACCGCCCTCGTTGTAACAATAATCGCTTTTTACGTGGCACATGATCTCGCTTCTACCTCCTGAACTGCCCCTCCACTAGAATATACGGCTTCTAAAAAATTCAACCCATTATTTTTTAACCAAGTAGTCCATCGAACCTCAACAAATCTAATCCTTAGTTCAGCCGGACAAATTATTGGGCACCTTTTAGATTCACTTCTTCTGAAAAAGTTCGGACCTGACTATGTAGAACGTACACAACTGCAGCCTACTAAAGTTGTTCGAGTCTCCCAAACCGGCCTAATCAAGACCTACCTTTCTGTTCTTTTCATCACCCTCACTATTGTAACCTTACTCTTACAGCTCGCAAGGCCCCCTCCCAATTACCCCGCACTACCTCTAAAACCACAAATAAAGTTAACAATAATGCTCAACCCCCAAAAAGTAAAACCCAACCTCCATGACATAATACATCCCCAACCCCTCATCACTCACCATGACTGGCCTCTGACCCCGCTTCAAAAACTGCAACTTTCACCTCTTTATCATGCTTCTGAACCACCCATGTTAACAATAATAAAACATTATAAACTACTAAATAAATTACTACTACACGACTCCCCCACGCCTCAGGATAAGGCTCTGCTACTAACGCAGCACAATAAGCAAAAACCACTATTATCCCCCCCAAATAAACAAGAAACAGGACCAAAGATAAAAAACTCACCCCCCCCTTCGACAACATTAAACACCCCACCCCCGAACCCCCAACTAACCCTAATGCAGCATAATAAGGAGACGGATTGGAAGCTACCGCCAAAAGTCCTACTAATAAACAAAGTTCTATAATCATTTATTTCTGCCAGGAATTTAACCTGAACTTATAGCTTGAAAAGCTATTGTTGTTATTCAACTACAAAAACTTATGGCCCCAACAATCCGAAAATCCCACCCCCTCCTCAAAATCATCAACGGCTCCTTTATTGACCTCCCAACCCCAACTAACATCTCCTCTTGATGAAACTTCGGCTCACTACTAGGAGTATGCCTAATTGCCCAAATCGCTACCGGCCTATTTCTAGCCATACACTACACAGCTGACACTTCCCTCGCATTCTCATCAGTCGCTCATATTTGTCGAGACGTCAACAACGGCTGATTACTCCGCAACCTCCATGCCAACGGCGCCTCTTTCTTTTTTATCTGCATCTATTTCCACATCGGACGAGGACTTTACTACGGCTCCTACCTTTACAAAGAAACATGAAATATCGGAGTGATCCTCCTACTCCTAGTCATAGCCACAGCCTTTGTTGGCTACGTTCTCCCCTGAGGCCAAATATCGTTCTGAGGGGCCACTGTCATCACGAACCTCCTCTCAGCTGCCCCCTATATTGGTTCTGACCTCGTCCAATGGATCTGAGGCGGATTTTCCGTAGACAACGCCACCCTCACCCGATTCTTCACATTCCACTTTATCCTCCCCTTTATTATTGCAGCCACAAGCCTAATCCACCTACTGTTCCTCCACCAAACAGGATCCTCCAACCCAACGGGCCTAAACTCCAACCTAGACAAAGTCTCCTTCCACCCTTACTTTTCCTTCAAGGACCTCCTAGGCTTTATTATTTTACTAGGGGCCCTCGCAATCTTATCAACCTTCGCACCAAACCTCCTTGGCGACCCAGACAACTTCACACCCGCCAACCCCCTCTCCACCCCTCCACATATTAAACCGGAGTGGTATTTCCTATTTGCCTACGCCATCCTCCGCTCAATTCCTAATAAACTAGGAGGAGTCCTTGCCCTACTACTCTCCATTATAGTTCTTTTCCTTATACCTATTACCCACACCTCTAAATTACGTTCATTAATATTCCGCCCTGCTGCCAAAGCTTTCTTCTGAGCGCTCATTGCCAACACGATTATCCTAACCTGAATCGGGGGCCAACCAGTTGAAGACCCATTCATTTCAATTGGCCAAATTGCCTCCGGACTGTACTTTTTAATCTTTGTCCTTATTATTCCCACACTTGGCCTCCTTGAGAACAAACTTCTTAAAATCTAGCCTATGTATATCGAGCATAAATTTATATACACCATATTAAGACTTACATATTATTCCTACAATATAATTATTAATGTATATAATAGATTATATGTATAATAACCATTCATCTAACTTATATACATATTAAGACTTACATATTATTCCTACAATATAATTATTAATGTATATAATAAATTATATGTATAATAACCATTCATCTAACTTATATACATATTAAGATGTACATTATACCCAACAAATAGAATATTATTAATGTATATTAACATACTATGTAATTAGTACATTAATTTACATTCCCCAAGCTTACCTCTACCAATGAAAGTTTTATTATAACAGAAATGTTTTTCCTTTATAAACATGATTATCCTTTATTTATGAATACTTGATTGTACCTTCAATTGCAAATATCAATATTTATGTAGCTGTGTTATTTGACTTTTAACTAATACCCACCAATAATGACTGGTATCCGCCTATTTTATGAATACTAGCTCTGACCTTCACTTGATAATCCTTACACATATCTTAAACTAAGTGAGTCCAACTGGATCTTCCAATTTACTCAATCCTTAAAAATTTTATGTAATGTTTATCCTTTAACTTGATAATTTAACACCTGAAGAACCACATACCTCATTAACAACTTCTCTGAATGTTTCATTCATTTTATTAAGGTAAAACCTTCACTTGCATTAGATTACGAATAATCTTGTCAATTATCTTCCTTCATCCCCTACCATGGACCTGATATTTCTCATAAAATAAATAATAAACATAAAAATATTTAATACATATCTTTGTATTAGTACTTCCGGACTGCCGTATATTCGTTCCTTGTCATCATCGGGCGTACATCAACCCCTATTCTTTACCCCAATCGTACCCCCGTCAACCACCTATGGATCAGTTCTAGGTCGTTAGTGCTATCTAAGGGGCCACAATTGTAGAGTTTCTTTACTAGTGATTCAGAAGATATCTGACGGAAGTGAATCTATGGACACTTATTGAAGACGAACACAGAATGCTTTTTAAAAGGTAACCCTTCTATGCGTTAAAGACCTGTATACAAGCTCAGACCACTTAATGATAGCAAGGTCTTCTGGTATTTTTTTTGGGGGGGAAATCTCAACCAACATCTCCAGTGGGCCCACGACATATAGTCCACACGTGTCCATAAAATGCAGGTAGCATGCATTTTACTAGTGTCTCCATTCTGGGGCATAAAGATGAATGCTAGATTGACATAATGTTAACTCAGCATAACCACTATTACCCCCCGGAGTCCCACTTAGGAACTTTCAAGGTTTCTCGCGTTACCCCCCCCTTTCCCCCCCCATAATAACTCCCTATAGATTTGCCTTAAAACCCCCCCCGAGATTAAGGTTTATAGAAATCATTATTATGCGGGCTCATCCCAAGCATAAATTCCCTCCTGCATATACATCTGTACATACATCTGTACATACATCTGTACATACATCTGTACATACATCTGTACATACATCTGTACATACATCTGTACATACATCTGTACATACATATATGTATATATGTATATATGTATATATGTATGTATATATGTATGTATATATGTATGTATAGATGTATGTATAGATGTATGTATATATGTATGTATATATGTATGTATATATGTATGTATATATGTATGTATATATGTATGTATATATGTATGTATATATGTATGTATATATGTATGTATATATGTATGTATATATGTATGTATATATGTATGTATATATGTATGTATATATGTATGTATATATGTATGTATATATGTATGTATATATGTACGTATATATGTATGTATATATGTATGTATATATGTATGTATATATGTATGTATATATCTTCGTCATATGCATCTATATCATAGGTAATGTTATATGCGTATGTGTATGCATACTGGTACGGGTATGGTACGTGTAATGTGTATGTGTATGCTGTATGTGTATATGTATGTGTATGTGTATGTGTAATGTGTATGCGTATGTGTATGTGTATATGTATGTGTATGTGTATGTGTATATGTATATGTATATGTATATGTATATGTATATGTATATGTATATGTATATGTATATGTATATGTATATGTATATGTATATGTATATGTATATGTATATGTATATGTATATGTATATGTATATGTATATGTATATGTATATGTATATGTATATGTATATGTATATGTATATGTATATGTATATGTATATGTATATGTATATGTATATGTATATGTATATGTATATGTATATGTATATGTATATGTATATGTATATGTATATGTATATGTATATGTATATGTATATGTATATTCAAATACGTTCCCGCCTTCCCCCAATTAAACTGCTGGG